CTATCTTTTGTTTCATTTCTTCTGGAACAATCACAAACACTTTTTTGATTATGGATCTACTAGCATAAATTCAATGCGTAATCTCAGCATTCAATGTGTATTCCTGAATAATCTCATTTTTCAATTATTCAACTATTTCATTTTACCAAGTTCAATGTTAGCCAGATTAGTAAACATTTATATGTTTCGATGCAACAACAAGATGTTATTTGTAACAAGTAGTTTTGTTGGTTGGTTAATTGGTCACATTTTATTCATGAAATGGGTTGGATTGGTATTAGTCTGGATCCAGCAAAATCATTCTATTCGATCTAATAAGTACCTTGTGTCAAAATTGAGAAATTCTATGGCTCGAATCTTTAGTATTTTCTTATTTATTACCTGTGTCTACTATTTAGGAAGAATGCCGTCACCTATTTTTACTAAGAAACTGAAAGAAACCCCAGAAACGAAAGAAAGTGAGGAAGAAACAGATGTAGAAATAGAAAAAACTTCCAAAACGAAGGAGACTAAACAGGAAGAAGAGGAATTCACCGAAGAAGATCCTTCTCCTTCCCTTTTTTCGGAAGAAAAGGAGGATCCGGACAAAATCCAAATCGATGAAACAGAAAAGATCCGAGTGAATGGAAAGGACAAAACAAAGGATGAATTCCACTTGCACTTAAAAGAAGCATTCTATAAAAATAGCCCAACTTATTATTCTGGGAATCAAGATATTTCGAAGTTAGAAATACTTAAATTTGAAAAACCCCTTCTTTTTCTTCTTTTCGACTATAAACGTTGGAATCGTCCGACGCGATATATAAAAAACAATCGATTTGAAAATGCGGTAAGAAATGAAATGTCACAATATTTTTTTTATACATGTCAAAATGATGGAAAAAAAAAAATTTCTTTTACATATCCACCCAGTTTATCAATTTTCTGGGAAATGATACAAAGAAAGATTTCTTTGGCTACAACAGAAAAATTCTTATATGATGATGAACTATACAATTATTGGATTTATACGAATGAACAAAAAAGAAACAGCTTAAGCAATGAATTAAATAATAGAATTCGAGTTATAGACAAAGAAATAGTTTCTATAGATGGACTCGATAAAAAAACTCGATTATGCAATGATAAAACTAAATTAGATTATTTGCAAAAAGCACATGATCCTTTATTAAATGGATCCTATCGTAGTATAATAAAAAAAAAGTTTTCATCCTTTATAAATGAAACTACAGTAAATAATTTAATAGATGCATTTTTTCTAAATAAAATTCATAGTGTTTTGCGTAATGATTATAATCACCAAGAATTTGAACATAAAAAATCTATATCGTCAAAAATTAACTATTTATTAACTTTAATGAGTCAATTTGCTGGGGAATCGACATTGAATCAAAAAAGAATTTCTTTACTTTCAGAACAAGAACAAGTTAGTTCAAAGGATCAAGAAATATTTTTCAAATTTTTAATTGATACAATTATAGGGGATGCCCTTACTCAAACAATTCCAAAAAGAATAAACGAATTAAGTAAAAAAGTTCCTCGTTGGTCATACAAATTAATTACGGATTTAGAACAACGTGAAAGAGCAAGAGAAAAAGACGTGAGGCTAGATCATCAAATTAGGACAAGGAAATCTAAACGTGTAGTGATTTATACGAATAAACAAGAAAAAACTTCTCCTAATACCACGGATATAACTCAGCACGTAGCCGAAGTGTCTTTGATACGCTATGCACAACAACCCGATTTTCGTAGAAATATAATAAAAGGTTCCATGCGTGCTCAAAGACGTAAAATTGTTATTTGGAAATTGTTTCAAGCAAATACACATTCCCCACTTTTTTTAGACAGAATCAAAAAATCTTCTTTTCTTTCTGTTAATTTTCCTAGATTAATTAAACGAATTTTGCAAATTTTTAGGGGGAAAAAACCAGAATTTGAAATGTATGATTATGTTTATAAAGAGGAAGAATTAAAGGAAGATAATCAACAAAGGAAAGAGTCGGAAAAAAAAGAGAAACAAAGACAAGAAAATAAGCGAATACGAATAGCCCAAGCCTGGGCTACTATTCCATTTGCTCAAGTAATAAGGGGTTTGATGTTAATGACTCAGTCAATTCTTCGAAAATCTATTGTATTGCCCTTATTGATAATAGCAAAAAATGTTGGCCGTCTTTTATTATTCCAACCTCCTGAGTGGTCTGACGATTTCGCCGAGTGGAATAACGAACTGCATGTTAAATGTACTTATAACGGCGTTCAATTATCAGAAACTGAATTTCCTAAAAACTGGCTAACCGATGGTATTCAGATAAAAATAGTATTTCCTTTCTGTCTAAAACCTTGGCACAGATCTACGATACGATCTTCTCGTCGAGATGCAATAAAAAAAAAAGAACAAAATCAAACAGATGATTTTTGTTTTTTAACAGTTTTGGGAACGGAAACTGACCTTCTTTTTGGTCCTGCCCGAAAACACCCTTCTTTTTTTAAACCTATTTTTCAACAATTCAACAAAAACATTAGAAAATTTAACAAAGAGTCCCCAACTGAAAGAAAAAATTGGATTATTGAAATTCTTATATTTTTAAAAAAAAAAATAAAAAACACGTTAACCCTAAATCCAATTCTAGTATTTGTATTGAGAGAAGAATCTAGTGAAAGAAAAAAAGAAAAAGATTGGATAATCGATAATCACATGATTCATGAATCATCCATTCAAACGCGATCCCAGAATTGTACAACTTCTTCCGTGACAGAAAAAAAAATGAAAGATTTGGTTAATAGAACAAAGACAATCAAAAATAAAATAGAAAAAATTTCAAAAGACAATAGAAAAATAAATATTAGTTCTAGTTATGGTACTAAAAAATTTGAATCGACTAAAAACATTGATCAAATATTAAAAAGAAGAAATGCTCGATTAATCCGTCAATCAAATTCTATTTTAAAATTTTTTAGAGAAAGGCTATACGTAGATATATTTTTATATATCATTAATATTCCACGAATTAATATACAACTTTTTCTTGAATCAACAAAAAATTGGATTGATAAATGCAGTTACACTAATAAAAGAAATCATGAAAGGATTGAGAAAACAAATAAAAAGAAAATTACGTTTAGTTCGACTATAAAAAAAGAATTTTTGTTTTTTTTTAATATTAATAATAGTAAGATTACTAATAATTCAAAAATTCTTTCTGATTTTTCTTTTTTGTCACAAGCTTACGTATTTTACAAATTATCCCAAGCCAAAAATTTTGACTTAGATAAGTTAAGATTTCTACTTAAGTATCGTGGAATATCTTTATTTATTAAAAATGAAATAAAAGATTATTTTGGAACACAAGGAATAACTCATTTCGAGCTAAAGACTAAAAAACTTCCGAATTCTGGAATGAACCAATGGAAAAACTGGTTAAAATTGAAAAGTAATTATCAATACAACTTATCCAAAATAAAATGGGCTCAATTAGTACCACAAAAATGGCGAAATAGAGTAACTAAACATTCTGAGGTTGAAAATACAAATAATTCGGAAAATCTTTTATTGTTATTACCATATCAAAAATCCAATTTTAAAAAGAACTATAGATATGATCTTTTATCATATAAATTTGTTTCTTATGAAGATAAGAACGATTTCTATTTATATAGATATAGTTATGTGAGACCATTTCAAGTAAATAAGAAACAAGAATTTTCTTATACTTATAATTCCACCATAAATCAAGAAAAATTAATTGACATGTGGTGGAATATGCCTATCACTAATTATTTAGGAATAAAAAATATTATGGATATGGATATAGAAAAAAATGCCGATAGAAAATATTTGGATTTGAAAATTTTCCATTTTTGTCTTAAAAAGAAAGTTGATATTGAGAACTGGGTCAATATCAGTATTGGCAGGAATGAAAATACTAAAACTGAACCTAAGAATTCTCAAATTGTTGATAAAATTGATAAGAAAGATCTTCTTTATCCCCCAATTTATCAAGAAATCAACCGATCCCATAAAAAAAAAAACTTTTTTGATTGGATGGGAATGAATGAAGAAATATTTAGCCGTCCCACATCAAATCTGGAATTTTGGTTTTTCTCCGAATTTGTCTTATTTTATAATGCATATAAAATGAAACCGTGGATTATACCAATTAATTTTCTTTTTTCAAATTCTAATGTAAGTGAAAATTTTAGTAAAAATAAAAACATCAATAGAAAGAAAAAAACGAATCCTTTTATACCATCAAATGAAAAAAAATCTTTTGAATTCGAGAATCAGAATCAAGACGAAAACGAACTTGTAAGTCAAGAAAATCTTGGATCAGATGTCCAAGAAAACTCTGAATCTGTTCTTTCAAATGGACAAAAAAATATTGAAGACGGTTATGTAGGATCAGATATTAAAAAGCCTAGAAAGAAAAAACAATCCAAGAGTGGTACAGAAACAGAAATCGATCTCTTACGTAAAAGACTTTTTCTTTTTCAAGCAAGATGGGGACAAGTTTTGGATCAAAAACTAATCAATAATATAAAAGTATATTGTCTCCTACTTAGATTGATAAATCCAATAGAAATTGCTTTTTCCTCTATAGAAAGAAAGGACATGAATATGGATATAATACCAACTAAGGAGGATTTCGTTTGTACAGAATTGATAAAAAGTGGAATAGTAATTATTGAACCGATTCGTCTGTCTGTAAAAGGCGATGGACAATTTATTATGTATCAAACCATCGGTATTTCATTGGTTCATAAGAGTAAACACCAAAATAATCAAAAAAGATACAGTGAAAGAAAAAAAAACAATTTGGATTTGCTTGCTCCTGAAAAAATTTTATCGCCTAGGCGTCGTAGAGAATTAAGAATTCTAATTTCTTTGAATTCAAGGAATAATAATGGTGTGAATACAAACCTACCGGGAAATTGGGCAAAAAGCTGTAGTAAATTTTTTGATGAAAACAAAGATCTTGATCAAGATAAAAATACACTTCGAAAATTAAAATTCTTTCTTTGGCCCAATTATCGATTAGAAGATTTAGCTTGTATGAATCGTTATTGGTTTGATACTACTAACGGAAGTCGTTTTAGTATATTACGAATACATATGTATCCGCAATTAAAAATTCATTTATGATACATTTGTCTTATAATATAGATTCCGATTCCCTATTCTATTTGGTAGATAAATAAACGCACACAGACCTTATCATACATTCAATTTGGATACATGATACTAATTCGATGAAGTATCAATTAAATCCAGAAATGAATCAACATAATTTTCTTTATTAAATTTCTTTGATAAAATGTATCAACAAAGTATTGTGGATACCAAATCAAAATAGCTGGCATTATTATTACTGATCAATAAAACTCCATATTTTGTAAAAATAAAAAAAGTTAAAGTTAAGGAAGGTTAAGAATTTATGAAAAAAAATTCATTCATATCCGTTATTTCGCATGAAAAAAAAGAAGAAAACAGAGGATCTGTTGAATTTCAAGTATTATGTTTTACCAATAAGATACGAAGACTTACTTCACATTTGGAATTGCACAAAAAAGATTATTCATCTCAGAGAGGTCTACGAAAAATTTTGGGAAAACGTCAACGACTGCTGGCTTATTTGTCAAAGAAAAATGAAGTACGTTATAAAGAATTAATCAATCAATTGAACATTCGAGAACTAAAAACCCGTTAATTTGAAGAGCCGTTTTGAATTATTTGATTTATTAGATCTTGAATTTTGATGAACTTTTTTTTTTTGTTTTAAGAAATTCGTGAAAAAATGAATCGGGGAAAAACCTATGACTGTACCAATTACCAGAAAAGACCTCATGATAGTCAATATGGGCCCTCACCATCCATCAATGCATGGCGTTCTCCGACTCATCGTTACTTTAGATGGTGAAGATGTTATTGACTGTGAACCAATAGTGGGTTATTTACACAGAGGTATGGAAAAAATTGCGGAAAACCGAACAATTATACAATATCTTCCTTATGTAACACGTTGGGATTATTTAGCTACTATGTTCACAGAAGCAATAACTGTAAATGGACCAGAACATTTGGGAAATATTCAAGTACCTAAAAGAGCTAGCTATATCAGAGTAATCATGTTGGAGTTAAGTCGTATAGCTTCTCATTTGTTATGGCTCGGACCTTTTATGGCAGATATTGGTGCGCAGACCCCGTTTTTCTATATTTTCAGAGAAAGGGAATTGATATATGATTTATTCGAAGCTGCCACCGGTATGAGAATGATGCATAATTTTTTTCGTATTGGAGGGGTAGCTACCGATCTACCTTATGGATGGATAGATAAATGTTTAGATTTTTGTGATTATTTTTTAATAGGGCTTGCTGAATATCAAAAACTTATTACGAGAAATCCTATTTTTTTAGAACGAGTTGAGAACGTGGGCATTATTGGTGGAGAAGAGGCAATAAATTGGGGTTTATCAGGACCAATGCTACGAGCTTCCGGAATACAATGGGATCTTCGAAAAGTTGATCATTATGAGTGTTACGACGAATTTGATTGGGAAGTCCAATGGCAAAAAGAAGGAGATTCATTAGCTCGTTATTTAATACGAATTGGTGAAATGGCTGAATCTGTAAAAATTATTCAACAAGCTTTAGAAGGAATTCCAGGGGGTCCCTATGAAAATTTAGAAATTCGACGCTTTAATAGAATCAAATATCCTGAATGGAATGATTTTGAATATCGATTCATTAGTAAAAAACCATCTCCTACTTTTGAATTGTCGAAACAAGAACTTTATGTAAGAGTCGAAGCCCCAAAGGGAGAATTAGGAATATTTTTGATAGGAGATCAGAGTGTTTTTCCTTGGAGATGGAAAATTCGTCCACCGGGTTTTATCAATTTGCAAATTCTTCCCCAGTTAGTTAAAAAAATGAAATTGGCTGATATTATGACGATACTAGGTAGTATAGATATCATTATGGGAGAAGTTGATCGTTGAAATGATAATTGATACAACAAAAATACAAACTATCAATTCTTTTTCCAGATTGGAATCCTTAAAAGAGGTTTATGAGACTATATTGATGCTTTTCCCTATTTTGATTCTCATAGTGGGAATTACAATAGGTGTGCTAGTAATTGTGTGGTTAGAAAGAGAAATATCTGCGGGTATACAACAACGTATTGGACCTGAATATGCCGGCCCTTTGGGAATTCTTCAAGCTCTGGCGGACGGAACAAAGCTACTTTTTAAAGAGAACCTTCTTCCATCTAGGGGGGATAAGTATTTATTTAGTATCGGACCTTCTATAGCAGTAATATCAATTTTACTAAGTTATTCAGTAATTCCTTTTGGTTCTCGCCTTGTTTTAGCCGATCTCAGTATTGGTGTTTTTTTATGGATCGCCATTTCAAGTATTGCTCCCATTGGACTTCTTATGTCAGGATATGGATCAAATAATAAATATTCCTTTTTAGGTGGTCTACGGGCAGCTGCTCAATCCATTAGTTATGAAATACCATTAACTCTATGTGTGTTATCAATATCTCTACGTGTGACTCGTTGAGACATGGGTTCGCTTATTTCTTTATTCTAAGAATAAAAATAAAATGTATTAAGCATTTTCTTATTTTTTTTTATTCACTGATCGAATTGATAAACTAAATCAGATAGTTATATGAGTGAAATAAAACAACTTTTAAATTTGTAGTAAAAAGTCGAATCTCATTGCCTATGTACAAAGGTTAAACAAAAATAAACATAAGCAAGCAAGGTTGTTTCCCCAAAGATTGGTTAATTAGTTATCATGATTTGAAGCGGGTTGAAAAGAACAATTCTATGGGAATTTTTACTATTTTTTTTTTCTATGTATTACCATAGAAGTTGAACAAAAATGAGTGGATGATTAGGAACACCAAAGTACACAAAGGATTTGTAATAGAGATTATGTAAGTTATCCGAAAAGTTTTACATAAAAGAAATACTAATTGAGGCTTTAAATTGGTAGAAATGATCAAGTAGTACTCCCACAAATTCCGATCCAGAGTATGCTCCTATCCACTGATTAAGTGAATAACTATCAGGAACGAAGTAATCCTTTGCTTTAAAAAAAAAGCCTAAATAAAAGAAACAAGAGGGACAAAAAAAAGGGATAAAATGGATAATACTAATATAGAAATAGAATCTTTTTTTATTCAAGGATTAAGTTATTACTCAAAAAAAAATGAAAAAGTAAAGTAGAGGATGAGATCAATTCCAAAGCACTTTTTTTAGTATATATAGCAGACAGAATTTCATTGGTCTAATTCAGGATTTTTCGATTGATTTTCAATTTATTTATTCTACAAACATAGTAAGATTGAAAGAATATCAATCAATCTTTAGATTTATTTATGACTCTTGAGGAGCCGTATGAGGTGAAAATCTCAGGTACGGTTCTGTAATAGCGATGACAAGAGTGATCTTCTTATCGACTATGATTATCTAACAGTTCAAGTACAGTTGATATAGTTGAGGCGCAGTCAAAATACGGTTTTTGGGGATGGAATTTGTGGCGGCAACCTATAGGGTTTATTGTTTTTATAATTTCTTCTCTGGCTGAATGCGAGAGATTACCTTTTGATTTACCAGAAGCAGAAGAAGAATTAGTAGCGGGTTATCAAACCGAATATTCGGGTATTAAATTTGGTTTATTTTATGTTGCGTCTTATCTAAATCTACTAATCTCTTCACTATTTGTAACCGTTCTTTACTTGGGTGGTTGGAATCTTTCTATTCCATACATATCCATCACTGACTTTTTTGAAATAAATAAAGTAAATGTAGTCCTTGGAACAACAATTGGTATTTTCATTACATTAGCTAAAACTTTTTTGTTCTTGTTCATTCCTATCGCAACAAGGTGGACTTTACCTAGACTAAGAATGGATCAATTATTAAATCTTGGATGGAAATTTCTTTTACCTATTTCTTTAGGTAATTTATTATTAACAACTTCTTCCCAACTCCTTTCATTATAAATTCTAAAAAAAAAAAGAATATTTGATATTCACTCTAATTTAATTCACAACTTGTCACAAACAAGAGAAAGAAACAAAATCTTATTTTTTTTTATTGATATTTACTATATGTTCCCTATGGTAACTGGGTTCATCAATTATGGTCAACAAACAATACGCGCGGCAAGGTACATTGGTCAAGGTTTTATGATTACGCTATCCCACGCTAACCGTTTACCCGTAACTATTCAATATCCTTATGAAAAGTTGATCACATCAGAACGTTTTCGTGGTCGAATTCACTTTGAATTCGATAAATGCATTGCTTGTGAAGTATGTGTTCGTGCATGTCCTATAGATTTACCCGTTGTTGATTGGAAATTGGAAACGGATATTCGAAAGAAACGGTTACTTAATTACAGCATTGATTTCGGAATTTGTATATTTTGTGGTAATTGTGTTGAGTATTGTCCAACAAATTGTTTATCAATGACTGAAGAATATGAGCTTTCCACTTATGATCGTCACGAATTAAATTATAATCAAATTGCTCTTGGTCGTTTACCAATATCAATAATCGATGATTACACAATTCGGCCAATTTTGAGTTCGTCTCAACCAAAAGATAAATACCGCGATTGAAGAATAATTCCCAATTATTAAGGTACTTTTTTTTGTTCAATAACTAGAAATTCTGAATATTCAATATTCTGGTGAAAATCACAATTGTATTTAAAATATGTTTGCTGTAACTGGAATGGTTTTAAATAGTTTTAGTTAGGAACTATCCTTTCAGATAAAAAAAAAAATGCAAGGGGTCCAATAACTTTATTTTACTCACCTCAAGTCATACGCATTAGGATTTACCAATTAGGAACGCATAAACTTCTTTTTTCCTGTTCAAGTCAATAAGATCATGAAACATTCCCATTTTTTTTATCTCTTATTTTACATATAATGGATGTACCTGGACCAATACATGATTTTCTTTTAGTCTTTCTGGGGTTGGGGCTTATATTAGGTGGTCTGGGAGTAGTATTATTTACCAATACAATTTTTTCTGCATTTTCACTGGGATTGGTTCTTGTTTCTATATCTTTATTCTATATTCTAGCAAACTCTCATTTTGTAGCTTCTGCACAACTCCTTATTTATGTGGGAGCTATAAATGTATTAATACTTTTTTCTGTAATGTTCATGAATGGTCCGGAATATGACAAAAACTTTCATCTGTGGACTATTGGGGACGGGATTACTTCATTGGTTTGTACAAGTGTTTTTGTGTCGTTAATTATTACTATTCTAAATACGTCCTGGTATGGGATTATTTGGACTACAAAATCAAATCAGATTCTAGAACAAGATTTGATAACTGCTAGTCAACAAATTGGAATTCATTTATCAACAGATTTTTTTCTTCCATTTGAACTCATTTCAATAATTCTTTTAGTTGCTTTAATAGGTGCAATTGCTGTGGCTCGTCAATAATAATAATTCATTTTATTTTTAAAACAAGCAATCCAAATAAAAATTCTATTTTATCATATTCGTTTTCATTCAATTCTATTCGAATTGATTTATAAACTTTTAGTTCAATTTATTATTAGCCTATTTTTTTGCTTTTAATTTGTTCTATTCTAACTTGTTTTATATTCTAGTCAATCAAATTGGTTTAATTATTGTTCATATTGAAATGAATAGAGATTGATAAGGAGTTGGTCAATGATACTCGAACATGTACTTGTTTTGAGTGCTTTTTTATTCTCGATCGGGATTTTTGGATTAGTCACGAGTCGAAATTTGGTTCGGGCTCTTATGTGTCTTGAACTTATATTGAATGCCATTAATCTAAATTTTGTAACATTTTCTGATTTTTTTGATAGTCGCCAATTAAAGGGAAACATTTTCTCAATTTTTATTATAGCTATTGCAGCCGCTGAAGCAGCTATTGGACTGGCTATTGTTTCTTCAATTTATCGTAACAGAAAATCAATTCGTATTAATCAATCAAATTTATTAAATAAATAGTATATTTTTATTATTATTTTAGAAAATTATATTCTATAAATTTAAATTTGAATATTTATCAATTCAAAAAAAAAAAATTATTAGATATCGCACCTTAAGACCTACGTTCAAAAATGTAAAAAATTTATAAATCAAAGTATTTTGGACCTCTTTGTCATTTTCTATTTATTTTCTAATATTTTAATTAAGTTGTTGATCCAATCCAGAAGTAGATTGATTCAAAAAATTCTGGGAAATCATTGATTCGTCTGGTATTTGAATATTTATTTCATTTACTTTACTATAACTAGAACTAGATCGAAAATTAATGAAGTTAAAAAATCGAAATTATAGATCCAATGTCACATTCAGTTAAGATTTATGATACATGTATAGGATGTACTCAATGTGTTCGAGCTTGTCCCACAGATGTATTAGAAATGATACCTTGGGATGGATGTAAGGCTAAACAAATAGCTTCTGCTCCAAGAACAGAGGATTGTGTTGGTTGTAAGAGATGTGAATCTGCTTGTCCAACGGATTTTTTAAGCGTTCGAGTTTATTTATGGCATGAAACAACTCGCAGTATGGGTCTAGCTTATTAATTGATACGTTTCAAAAAATTCCATTTGAATCCATTTATTTATTCTATTTGGATTTTTTTTACCGACAAAAACCCGTACCCAAAAAGAAATTGATTTCTTTTTGGGTACGGGTTTTTGTGGACCAAGTGTATCTTGTCTTTACTACGAATTATTTTCCCTGGTTAACAACAATTGTAGTTTTACCTATATTTGCGGGTTCTTTTATTTTCTTATTTCCTCATAGAGGAAATAAGGTTCTTAGGTGGTATACTATATGCATAGCTGCTTTAGAGCTGCTTCTAACGACCTATGCATTTTGTTATCATTTCCAACTGGACGATCCATTAATCCAATTGGCAGAAGATTATAAATGGATCGACTTTTTTGATTTCCATTGGAGATTAGGAGTCGATGGACTTTCAATAGGACCTATTTTACTGACGGGATTTATCACTACTTTAGCTACTCTAGCGGCTTGGCCAGTTACTCGAGATTCTCGATTATTCCATTTCCTAATGTTAGCAATGTACAGTGGTCAAATAGGATCATTTTCGTCCCGAGACCTTTTACTGTTTTTTATAATGTGGGAATTAGAATTAATTCCTGTTTATCTACTTTTAGCCATGTGGGGGGGAAAAAAACGTCTTTACTCTGCTACTAAATTTATTTTGTATACTGCAGGGGGTTCCATTTTTCTATTAATGGGAGTTCTAGGTATTGGTTTATACGGTTCCAACGAACCTACATTAAACTTGGAAACACTAGTTAATCAATCGTATCCTGTGGCATTAGAAATAATATTCTATATTGGATTTTTTATTGCTTTTGCTGTCAAATTACCGATTATACCTTTACATACATGGTTACCAGATACCCACGGAGAAGCACATTACAGTACTTGTATGCTTCTAGCCGGAATCTTATTAAAAATGGGAGCATATGGATTGGTTCGAATCAATATGGAATTATTACCTCATGCTCATTCTATATTTTCTCCTTGGTTGATGATAATAGGTACAATACAAATAATCTATGCAGCTTCAACATCTCCCGGGCAACGTAATTTAAAAAAAAGAATAGCCTATTCCTCTGTATCTCACATGGGTTTCATAATTATAGGAATTAGTTCTATAACTGATACAGGGCTTAATGGGGCCATTTTACAAATAATTTCTCATGGATTTATTGGTGCTGCACTTTTTTTCTTAGCAGGGACTAGTTACGATAGAATACGTCTTGTTTATCTCGATGAAATGGGCGGAATAGCGATTCCAATGCCAAAAATATTCACACTCTTCAGTAGCTTTTCAATGGCATCCCTTGCACTACCCGGCATGAGTGGTTTCATTGCCGAATTAATAGTTTTTTTTGGAATAATTACCAGCCAAAAATATCTTTTAATACCAAAAATACTAATTACTTTTGGAATGGCAATTGGAATGATATTAACTCCTATTTATTCATTATCTATGTCACGTCAAATGTTTTATGGATATAAATTATTTAACAGTACAAACACTTATTTTTTTGATTCTGGGCCGCGAGAATTGTTTGTTTCGACTTCTGTCTTTCTACCAGTAATAGGTATTGGAATTTACCCGGATTTTGTTCTCTCACTATCAGTTGAGAAAGTGGAGGCTATTTTATCTAATTTTTTTTATAGATAGATTTCCTTTCATTTCATGAAAAAAGCAGTCTTCCTTACGTAAGAAAAACAGAATAGAATCTAAATTCTAATCTGGCATGTTTGACAGTTGTGAGAACCATTTAAATTATGATTTAAATGGTTCTCACCTGTTTATAAGAAACTTGCTTACGCCTTGTCCTATATTTGTATTCGTAAGGTCTTTTCTTTCATTTAATTAAGGGTTAATGTAAATGAACCATAACTATGTAACCCTATTCCTAATAGATTGACCCCAAAATAGCATATCCAAATTATAAGAAAACCTATACAAGCCACAATTGCAGAACTTACACTCCGCAAATTTCTATTTGTTCGAATATGTAAATAAATTGCAAATATGATCCAAGTAATAAATGCCCAAGTTTCCTTTGGGTCCCAATTCCAATATGATCCCCATGCTTCGTTGGCCCATACTGCCCCTGAAAGAATACCTACAGTTAAAAAGATAAATCCTAGACTAATAACACGATAACTCCAATGATCAAGTTGTTCAATCAATTGAGATCTGTAATAATTTCTAACATAAAAGGGCGAAGCATTTTGGACAATATTGCTTTTTTCATTTATATATTGAATCTCACCGAAGAAAAATGACTCATTTAATAAATGTCTTCGTTTATCAACAATTCTTATTATATCTCTTTGAAATGTAATGATTAGAAGCGTTACTGATAATAATGACCCACATAAAAGAGCTGCATAACCCAATACCATCATACTTACATGCATCATTAACCATTGAGATTGGAGAGCGGGTACTAATATTGCGGATTGATGCATTTCAGTTAAGAGGCCCGACGTAGCAAATCCTTGGGTAAAAATAGCACTTGGCGCAGTTATTGCACTTAAAGAATTTTTCTCTTTTTTTAAAAAATATGGAATCAGATGAATAAAGTAGAAGCTCCAGGAAAGGAAGATTAATGATTCGTATAAATCACTTAATGGTAAATGCTTCCAATAAACCCAACGAGTAACTAATAATCCTGTTATACAGAAAAAAGTAACTATCATGCCCTTTTCTAATGAATTATACAGTCCTACTATTTCATTGGCTAATAAAGTTATCAAATGGAGTGTAATTACAACGGAAACCGTTGAAAAGGAAATATGAGTTAAAATATGCTCTAAGGTAGAAAAAATCATAATATAAAATAAAAAAAAAATTCATTTTCATTATTTATTAATAAGACTGTTGCTATTTTTTGATAATTTGTAAGATACCATGCCGCCACTCGGACTCGAACCGAGATGCTCTCGCACTGCTTCCTAAGAGCAGCGTGTCTACCAATTTCACCATAGCGGCTTGTTTGAAATTATAATAGCCCTTTTTTAGTTAATCGTCGAGATTAATTCAATACAATATTTCAGTTTTTGAATAAAAAAGCATTTGCAAACCTAAATTGAAATGGTTCGTATTTCTAATATCTAATATTTAGAATATAACAATAACTTAAAATTTTGTTTTTGGGGGTAATGAGAAATCCATTTTTGATCGGATTTCAAAAGGAGCAAAGAAAAAAATACATAGATTATTTCAATATATACAATTTCTATAGATAGAAAAAACTTTTTTTTATTATATTGTGACAGAATAAACCGGTTGATGGGGAAAAAAATCCCCATCTTCTAAATGATAAAATAGACTAAAAAAGAAGGGTGATAAAATATTTTCTATATAGATAGTTTTTCAAACAAAAAGTACTTTTTTAGGGTTGGCATAAGAGTTGTTATTCTCCATATTATAAGAAAAAAAGTTACAATTTTATATAATTTGAAATATTACCATTAACATTAAATTAATTAGTAAATGCAAACCTATTTAAATCATTTATTTTCGATCTTTTTGATTCTAAAATTTATTTGTTATACCATTTTTTCTTTGAGTCAGGTCGATTTCAATTATTCCAAGGCTTGATTACTTATTAAAAAAACTTTTTGAATTCCCGGTAGAAAGAGATTTTGCTAATGAAAATGCTTTTAACGCCGCCGAATACCCCCTTTTTTTCCAAAGATTTTTACGAATACGTTTTTTATAAATCGAAGTACGCTTTTTTGGAACTGCCATTTAAAATTTAATTGATTACTCAGTGTTATATTTGGATGTGAAAGACATCTATTGTTCAAACGAATATTTGTTTTCTATTTATTATCTATGTATTTAGATTCTAGACAATACCTTCTTTATTTTTTCAATTTTCCAAAATTGAAAAGGATAATATAACTAGAAATATATTTTCTATATCTCTATTAAAATAATCGAAAATATTCGATTCGAAGAAATAAATAAAATAAAACAGTTTATTATTCATTTAAAGTAAATATATCCATATTTATTTATGCTGTGTTACATTTAATTTACATGTACGTAATAAATCACATTGAAAACTTAAATTCTTTTTTGAAAATACATTGAATTTTTTATTTTCAAATTGAAATGATCTCAATAAATGAATTTAATTTGTTTAAAGAATTCATGATTTGAGGAATTTTGTTATTCTATTTTATCGAAACTAGAAAGTAAAGTAACAGATATTTTTTTTTTTTTCTATAAAATATAAAAAAATCGAATTTTGTTCTATATTTTTATTTGGAATGGAAGACAATCAAAAAATTTTGCAAAAAATGAGTTAATAATTCGGAATAAATTATTTCATTATTGACTTTATTAGGTTTTTAGTAAATTTTATGATTCATAGTCTTTTTTAGTCGGATTTTTTTTCCTTTATTCTTAATATGTATTCGAAATAAGTTAAATGGAAGTGAAAATGGGATTTTTTTTATCTTCGTATTTCATAGGCTTCAATATTTTCCATTTACTTAATACTTAAGTATTTATTGTCACTAACACTAACAAATTTTTTATTTGACCAATTGGAACTTGATTATTTCAATATTAAAACAAAATATTCCGATTCAATATAAATAAGAAATATTACTATTTGATATAGATTAGAAAATGTAAAATGAAAAAATTTTATTTTCTATTTAAGTTATTATATATCTTGATTTTTTTTTTATTGATTTCTTTCAAAAGAGGCAAGAGCCTTTGAATTGTAAACACAAAAAATTACTATTAATTAAATATAAAATTTTTCTATTCTATTATGGAACATATATATCAATATGCATGGATCATACCCTTACTTCCACTTCCAGTTCCTTTGTTAATAGGGGCTGGGCTTTTCTTTTTTCCAATAGCAACAAAAAATCTTCGGCGTATATTGGCTTTTTTTAGTATTTTGTTATTAAGTATAGTTATGATTTTTTCGATGAAGTTGTCTATTCAGCAAATAAATAATAATTCTATTTATCAATATGTATGGTCTTGGACCATTAATAATGATTTCTCTTTCGAATTTGGCTACTTGCTCGATCCGCTTACTTCTATTATGTCAATGTTAATCACTACTGTTGCAATTTTAGTTCTTATTTATAGTGATAATTATATGTCTCATGATGAGGGATATTTGAGATTTTTCGCATATATGAGTTTTTTCAATACTTCCATGTTGGGTTTAGTTACTAGTTCAAATTTGATACAAATTTATATTTTTTGGGAATTAGTTGGAATGTGTTCTTATCTATTAATAGGTTTTTGGTTCACACGTCCTATTGCCGCAAATGCTTGTCAAAAAGCGTTTGTGACTAATCGTGTAGGAGATTTTGGCTTATTATTAGGAATTTTAGGCCTTTATTGGATAACAGGTAGTTTCGAGTTTCGGGATTTATTTGAAATATTCAATAATTTAATTAATAATAATGAGGTCAATTTCTTATTTTGTAGTTTATGCGCTTTCTTATTATTTGCTGGTGCAGTTGCTAAATCGGCTCAATTTCCCCTTCATGTATGGTTACCCGATGCTATGGAGGGACCTACCCCTATTTCAGCTCTCATACATGCTGCTACCATGGTAGCAGCGGGTATTTTTCTTGTTGCTCGACTCCTTCCTCTTTTCATAGTTATACCTTCTATAATGTATGGAATATCTTTTATAGGTATAATAACAGTACTTTTAGGAGCGACCTTAGCTCTTGCTCAAAAAGACATTAAGAGAAGTTTAGCTTATTCTACAATGTCTCAATTGGGTTATATGATGTTAGCTCTAGGTATGGGTTCTTACCGAGCTGCTTTATTTCATTTGATTACTCATGCTTATTCAAAAGCATTATTGTTTTTAGGATCCGGATCCATTATTCATTCAATGGAAACCATTGTTGGATATTCTCCGGATAAAAGTCAGAATATGGTTCTTATGGGCGGGTTAACAAAACAAGTGCCAATTACAAAAATTGCTTTTTTAATAGGTACACTTTCTCTTTGCGGTATTCCACCTCTTGCTTGTTTTTGGTCCAAAGATGAAATTCTTAATGATAGTTGGATATATTCACCAATTTTCGCAATAATAGCTTATTTCACAGCCGTATTAACCGCATTTTATATGTTTAGAATCTATTTACTTACATTTGAAGGGAATTTAAACCTTTTTTTCAAAAATTACAGTGGGAAAAAAAGTAGTTCGTTTTATTCAATATCTTTATGGGGTAAAGAAGGATTGAAAAGGATTAATAAAAAATTTTCGTTATTAACCTTATTAATAATGAATAATAAGGAAAAGACTTCTTTTTTTTCGAAAAAACCGTATCAAAGTGATAGAAATTTAAGAAAAATGATGCGACCCTTTATTACTATTATTGATTTTGACAATAAGAATATTTCCTTATATCCTCATGAATCCGATAATACTATGTTATTTCCTCTTATTGTATTGATTCTGTTTACTTTCTTTATTGGATTCATAGGAATTCCATTCAATCAAGAAGGAATAGATTTGGATATATTAACTAGGTGGTTAAATCCATCTATAAACCTTTTACATTCAAATTCGAATAGTTCTGTGAACTGGTATGAATTTTTGATAAATGCAACTTTTTCCGTTAGTATAGCTTATTTTGGAATATTTATAGCCTTCTTTTTTTATAAACCCGTTTATTCGTCGTTAAAGAATTTGCACTTAATTAATTCGTTTGATAAACGAGGTTCAAAGAGAATTTTTTGGGACAAAATAATAAATATAATATATAATTGGTCCGCTAAGCGTGGTTATATAGATACTTTTTACACAACATCTTTAATTAAGGGTGTAAGAGGTTTGGCTGAATTAATTTCTTTTTTTGATAGACGAATAATTGATGGAATTCCTAATGGTTTTGGTGTTACAAGTTTTTTTGTAGGGGAGGGTATCAAGTATGTAGGAGGGGGTCGAATCTCTTCATATCTTTTTTGGTATTTATTTTATGTATCCGTTTTTTTAATAATTTTCTATTTTTTGTTAGTCCTATAATTGTATCAATTAAAAATTTGAAAAATATTTCTTGATCCTTTGAACTAACTTGTTCTTGTTCTGAAAGTAAAGAAATTCTTTTTTGATTCAATGTCGATTCCCCAGCAAATTGACTCATTAAAGTTAATAAATAGTTAATTTTTGACGATATAGATTTTTTATGTTCAAATTCTTGGTGATTATAATCATTACGCAAAACACTATGAATTTTATTTAGAAAAAATGCATCTATTAAATTATTTACTGTAGTTTCATTTATAAAGGATGAAAACTTTTTTTTTATTATACTACGATAGGATCCATTTAATAAAGGATCATGTGCTTTTTGCAAATAATCTAATTTAGTTTTATCATTGCATAATCGAGTTTTTTTATCGAGTCCATCTATAGAAACTATTTCTTTGTCTATAACTCGAATTCTATTATTTAATTCATTGCTTAAGCTGTTTCTTTTTTGTTCATTCGTATAAATCCAATAATTGTATAGTTCATCATCATATAAGAATTTTTCTGTTGTAGCCAAAGAAATCTTTCTTTGTATCATTTCCCAGAAAATTGATAAACTGGGTGGATATGTAAAAGAAATTTTTTTTTTTCCATCATTTTGACATGTATAAAAAAAATATTGTGACATTTCATTTCTTACCGCATTTTCAAATCGATTGTTTTTTATATATCGCGTCGGACGATTCCAACGTTTATAGTCGAAAAGAAGAAAAAGAAGGGGTTTTTCAAATTTAAGTATTTCTAACTTCGAAATATCTTGATTCCCAGAATAATAAGTTGGGCTATTTTTATAGAATGCTTCTTTTAAGTGCAAGTGGAATTCATCCTTTGTTTTGTCCTTTCCATTCACTCGGATCTTTTCTGTTTCATCGATTTGGATTTTGTCCGGATCCTCCTTTTCTTCCGAAAAAAGGGAAGGAGAAGGATCTTCTTCGGTGAATTCCTCTTCTTCCTGTTTAGTCTCCTTCGTTTTGGAAGTTTTTTCTATTTCTACATCTGTTTCTTCCTCACTTTCTTTCGTTTCTGGGGTTTCTTTCAGTTTCTTAGTAAAAATAGGTGACGGCATTCTTCCTAAATAGTAGACACAGGTAATAAATAAGAAAATACTAAAGATTCGAGCCATAGAATTTCTCAATTTTGACACAAGGTACTTATTAGATCGAATAGAATGATTTTGCTGGATCCAGACTAATACCAATCCAACCCATTTCATGAATAAAATGTGACCAATTAACCAACCAACAAAACTACTTGTTACAAATAACATCTTGTTGTTGCATCGAAACATATAAATGTTTACTAATCTGGCTAACATTGAACTTGGTAAAATGAAATAGTTGAATAATTGAAAAATGAGATTATTCAGGAATACACATTG